GAGTGCGGGTTTTTGTCGGTAAAGAGGAATTAAATGGATTTAAGTAGAATTTTGTGAAACGTATCAATAAGCCAGACCCATGCTACGAGTTGTCTCATGCCATAAATAAACCCGGACACTCAAGAAATCCGTTGGACAAGCAGATTCACATCTCTTACAACCTACACAGTCCTCTGTTCTTGGAGCAGGAGCAATTTGCTTAGCTTTACATCCGTCCCAAGGTATCATTTCCAATACATCTGTGGGGCAGGCTCGTACACATTGAGTACACCCTATACATGTATCATAAATCTTTACTGAATGTGACATTGGATCTATCAATTTTTTGAACGTTATCAATTTTCGATCTGGTAAAATCAGTAGTAACTGAATCATATATTGTAGACACCAGACGAATCAGTGGTTTACCAGAATTTTTTTTAATTGAATAATCAATCTACTTCTGGATCTGGTCATGAGAATGAGAGAGGTCCAAGATACTTTGATTTATTACGTTTCAGCAAACATGGTCATACGAGTTATACACGACACGCTAATTCTAATTGGTAAATATTCTATATATCTGTCTTTATTTATATCATTACGACTATTTATTCAACAAATTCGATTGATTGATACGAGTTGATTTTCTGTTACGATAGATCGACGAAACAATAGCTGGCCCAATAGCTGCTTCAGCGGCTGCAATAGCTATAACAAAGATCGAGAAAATGTCTCCTTTTAATTGTCGACTATCAAATAAATCAGAAAATGTTACGAGATTTAGATTAACCGCATTCAGTATAAGCTCAAGACACATAAGTGCTCTAACCATGTTTCGGCTTGTGATCAATCCATAAATACCGATAGAAAATAAATAGGCACTCAAAATAAGTACATGCTCGGTCATCATTGACCAACTCCTCATCAATTGAGATTGATTTCAATATGAACAACAATACAATTTAACCGATTTGATTGACTAGAATATAACAAGTACGGAAAAAAGGAAGGTATTAGTAATGGATCGAACTCAAACCCATTCAATTTAATATATGAACAATAGAATATCAAAATGGAACTGAAGGGAAATTGATGTCATAATAATAACACAGAACAAAACACGGCCTTATTTATTTTATTTTATTTTGGATTTCTAATTCTAAGTATTTATTACTGACGAGCCATAGCAATTGCACCTATCAAAGCAACTAAAAGAATTATAGAAATGAGTTCAAATGGAAGATAAAAATCTGTTGATAAATGAATTCCAATTTGTTGAACGTTACTTGTCAGGTCCTGCTCTATAATCTGGTTTGATCTTGTAGTCCAAATAATCCCGTACCATGACGTATCTGAGATAGTAGTAATTAGTGAAAAAAGAATACTTGTACAAACCAGTGAAGTAACTCCATCTCCAACTGTCCAAAGATATAAATCCTTGTAATATTCTGAACCATTCATGAACATCACAGCAAATACGATTAAGACATTTACGGCTCCCACGTAAATAAGGAGCTGTGCAGCAGCTACAAAATAGGAGTTAGATGGAATATGGAATAAGGATATACAAACAAGAACCAATCCTAATGAAAAGGCAGAATAAATTGGATTGGTAAGTAATACCACCCCTAGGCCTCCTAATATAAGACCTGATCCTAGAAATACTAAAAGAATATCATGTATTGATCCAGGTAAATCCATTATGTGTAAAATAAGAGATAAATAAGTTGAAATATTTCATTTTCATGACCTTACTGACTGGGCCAGGAAAAAAGAGGTTACCCTATCTTTCTTTTTTTTTTTTTCTTGTATATGCCTAATTGAATTGAATCTTAATGTGGTGTGGATTGATGTAGATACAGTTATTGGACCAATCCCGCTTTTGTATCCGAAAGAGTAGTTGAAATTTGATATTTCGAAATCATCACGAATATATGAATCTATTCTAAATTCAAATCAAGCCGTGATTCTCACCAATCAATAGTTATGTTTTGTAGTTACTAACCAACCAAAATGAAAGAAACTTCGCTTCTTTAGATCAAAACGGAATCTTAGTAATTGGTAATCGTTCTTGAATCAAGGGGGTTATCCGTGGCTATTTTTATTTGAGTCGAATTCATAATTGTTCGAATTGTGTAATCTCCAATTACTGACATTGGTAACCGACCCAAAGCAATTTGATTATAATTCAATTCGTGACGATTGTAAGTAGAAAGTTCATATTCTTCAGTCATTGATAAACAGTTTGTTGGACAATACTCGACGCAGTTACCACAAAATATACAGATTCCGAAATCAATACTATAATTAAGCAATCGTTTCTTTCTAATATCTGTTTCCAATCTCCAATCAACAACGGGTAGATCTATGGGGCATACACGAACACATACTTCACAAGCAATGCATTTATCAAATTCAAAGTGGATTCGACCGCGGAAACGCTCTGATGTGATCGATTTTTCATAAGGATATTGAATAGTTACAGGTAAACGATTCGCGTGAGATAAGGTAATCATGA